TTTTTATTATTTATTATTATATAAAAAATTATTAAAAATGGTTTAATATCTAATTTAATAAATAAATTACTTATATATATATATATATATATATTAAATATTTAATTTATTAATATAATTATTAATATAATAAATTATTAAAAAATTAATATTAATTATATTAATATGATATTATATAAATTAATATTAATTGTTTATTATTATTTAGTTTTTAATATTATTATTATGAAAAAGAATAAAAGAAAATTATTAAAAATTTATTAATTATATTAAATATTTTAATATAAAAAAAAAAAAAAAAAAATCTATTTAAAAAAAATTACATATAAATAAAATTCTTTATGGTTTGATAATTTATTATAAATTTATTTTACATATAAATTTTAGTGTTAAATATTAATTATTTAAATAATAATTATTTATTTTTATAGTAATTAATATTAAATTATTTAAGAAATTAAGATTTAGTAATATTTAAATTAATAACAAATTTTGTGCCAGCAGTTGCGGTTAAACAAAAATTAAATTGAATTTTATTAGTGATTAATAAATAATTTATTTATAAAAAAAATTTTAAATTATTAAGTGAAATTTTAATTTAATTAAAATTTATGATTAATTTTTATGATTTAATAAATTTTTTAAAAAACTAGGATTAGATACCCTATTATTAAAATTTAAATTTATAATACTAAAATAGTAGATAATTATTTATTGAAACTTAAATAATTTGGCGGTATTTTAGTTCATTTAGAGGAATCTGTTTAATAATTGATAATCCACGAATAAATTTACTTAATTTAATATTTTGTATATCGTTGTTAAAAAAATATTTTTAAAAAAAATTAATATTTAAAAATTATGATTTTAATTTAAATCAGATCAAGATGCAGATTATAATTAAGAATATAATGGATTACAATAAATTTATTTATATGAATATTAATTTGTAAAAGTTAATTGAAGGTGGATTTAAATGTAATTTTATTTAATTTATTAAAATGATTAAAAATTAAAATATGTACATATTGCCCGTCACTTTCATATAATATAATTATAAATATAATTATAATAAATTGAAATAAGTCGTAACAAAGTAGAGGTACTGGAAAGTGTTTCTAGAAAGAACAAATTAGAGCTTGATTTAAAGCATTTCATTTACATTGAAAAGATATTAAAAATTAATTAATTTGAGGGGAAAAATTAATAATTATATAAATAATAAAAAAATTTTTAAATAAAAAGAATTTAAAGGGGGTTAAAGTAATTTTTATTGAAAAAATTAATTATTTTATAGTGAAATAGTATTGTGAAAGAATTTTGAAATAAATGAAAATTTAAATTATTTAAAAGTAATTTTAATTTAATGTATCTTGTGTATCAGAGTTTATTAAAAATTTTTATTATAGAATAAATTCTCGAATTTAAAAGAGATAATTAATTAATAAAATTATTGTGGCAAAAATATTTTAAATAATTAATTGGAAATGATATGTTAATCGTTTTTAAATATATCTAGTTTTTTTAGAAAAAAATTTAATTTTATATTATTTTATAAAATTTATTAATTAATTAATAATTTTATAAAATAATTTTATATTTTAAGGGATAAGCTTTAAATTAAATTTATATAAATTTAATTATTTAATAATTGAAAATTATATAATTTATATTGTTAATAAATTTTAATTTATTATAAATAATTTCATTAATAAATAAAATTTAAAATAAATTTTATATTTTTATAAAAAAAAAATTAATAATAATATTTAATTTAATATAATGATAAAATTAGTATATATATATATATTTATATAAATTATTATTTTATTTAATAAATTAATTAAAAGGAATTCGGCAAAAATTTATATTCACTTGTTTATCAAAAACATGTCTTTTTGTAAATAATATAAAGTCTAATCTGCCCACTGATTTAATTATTGAAGGGCTGCAGTATTTTGACTGTACAAAGGTAGCATAATCATTAGTCATTTAATTGATGACTTGTATGAAAGATTGGATGAAATATATACTGTCTCTTAATTATAATATATAATTTAATTTTTTAGTTAAAAAGCTAAAATTAATTAAAAAGACGAGAAGACCCTATAGAGTTTTATAAATTATATTTATTAAGATTATTTATAAAATTAATAATTAAAATAATTTAATTTAATTTGTTGGGGTGACAGAAAAATAAAAATAACTTTTTTTTTTATAAAACATAAATAAGTGATTAATTGATCCAATATTATTGATTATAAGAAAAAATTACCTTAGGGATAACAGCGTAATTTTTTTTTTTAGTTCATATAAAAAAAAGAGTTTGCGACCTCGATGTTGGATTAAGATAAAATTTAAATGCAGAAGTTTAAAATTTTTGATCTGTTCGATCATTAAAATCTTACATGATCTGAGTTCAAACCGGTGTGAGCCAGGTTGGTTTCTATCTTTTAAAATATAAAATATTTTAGTACGAAAGGATTAAATATTTAAATTAAATTTATTTTAATATTGAATTTTATTAAATTTTATTTAAAAATATAATTAAAATTATAATATATATATATATATATATATATATATATATATACTATTTTGGCAGAAAAATGTAATGATTTTAGAATTCATTTATATATAATTTAATTATATAGATAGTAAATGTTTATATTAGATATTTATTTAATTATAATTGGATTATTAATTTTAATTATTGGAGTTTTAATTGGTGTTGCTTATTTAACTTTATTGGAGCGTAAAGTTTTAGGTTATATTCAAATTCGAAAAGGTCCAAATAAAGTTGGTTTTATAGGAATTTTACAACCTTTTTCTGATGGTATTAAATTATTTACTAAAGAACAAACTTATCCTAATTTTTCTAATTATATTTGTTATTATTTTTCTCCAGTTTTAAGATTTATTTTATGTTTAATAATTTGAATATTAATTCCTTATTATTTTAATTTAGTTAGATTTAATTTAGGTATTTTATTTTTTTTATGTTGTACTAGATTAGGGGTTTATACAGTTATAGTTTCTGGTTGATCTTCTAATTCTAATTATGCATTATTAGGGGGTTTACGTGCTGTTGCTCAAACTATTTCTTATGAAGTTAGTTTGGCTTTAATTTTAATGTCTACAATTGTAATAATTATAGATTTTAATTTATTAATATTTAGATTATATCAAAGTATAATTTGATTTATTTTATTAATATTTCCTTTGAGTTTATGTTGAATAAGATCAAGATTAGCTGAAACTAATCGTACTCCTTTTGATTTTGCTGAAGGTGAAAGAGAATTAGTTTCTGGATTTAATGTAGAATATAGAAGAGGTGGATTTGTATTAATTTTTCTAGCTGAATATTCAAGAATTTTATTTATAAGTTTATTATTTACTTTAATTTATTTAGGGGGGTTTAATTTAAGAATTTTTTTTTATTTAAAATTAAGTTTAATTTCTTTTTTATTTGTTTGAGTACGAGGGACTTTACCTCGTTATCGTTATGATAAATTAATGTATTTATCTTGAAAGAGATATTTACCTGTTTCGTTAAATTTTTTATTATTTTTTTTAGGATTTAAAGTTTTTTTAATTTAAATTAATTATTTTTAGTATAAATTAATAGAATTTTATTCTTTCTTAAGTTTTCAAAACAAATGCTTTATACAAGCTCATTAATTAATACTTTAATTAAAAATTAAATTATCTCAATATTTTCTAATTAAAGGGTTAATAATAAAATAAGAAAAATATATAATAGTAAGTAATTGTCCTGTAATAATGTATGGATTTTCTACTGGACGAGCTCCAATTCAAGTTAATAAGATAATAATGGTAATTAATGATCAAAATAATAATTGATTAATAGGATAAAATTGAATACCTTGAATTTTTTTATTAAATGTAAAAGGTAAAATAATTAGAATAAGAATTGATATAACTAATGCAATTACTCCTCCTAGTTTATTTGGAATTGATCGTAAAATTGCATAAGCAAATAAAAAATATCATTCTGGTTGAATATGAACTGGAGTTACTAAAGGATTTGCAGGAATAAAGTTATCTGGATCTCCTAATAAATAAGGATTAGTTAAAGTTAAAATAGTTAATAGAAATAATAAAATAATAAATCCAATTAAATCTTTAAATACAAAAAAAGGATGGAATGGAATTTTATCTAAATTTCTATTTAATCCTAATGGGTTATTTGATCCTGTTTGATGTAAAAATAGTAAGTGAATTATAGTTATTATTAAAATAATAAATGGTAAAAGAAAATGGAAAGTATAAAATCGAGTTAATGTGGCATTATCTACTGCAAATCCCCCTCAAATTCAATTTACAATTTTTACCCCTAAAGATGGGATAGCTGATAATAAATTTGTAATAACGGTAGCTCCTCAAAAAGATATTTGACCTCAAGGTAAAACATATCCTATAAATGCTGTTGCTATTAATAGAAATAAAATAATTACCCCTACTATTCATGTATATTTTAAGTTAAAAGATTCATAATAAATTCCTCGTCCAATATGTATATATACACAAATAAAAAAGAATGATGCTCCATTAGCATGTAAAGTTCGAATTAATCAACCATAGTTTACATTTCGGCAAATATAATTTACTCTATAAAAAGCTATTTCAATATTAGCAGTATAATATATAGTTAAAAATAATCCTGTTAAAATTTGAATAATTAAACATAGTCCTAATAAAGATCCAAAATTTCATCATGAAGAAATATTAGAAGGACTTGGTATATCAATTAAAGAATTATTAATAATTTTTAAAATTGGATGTGTTTTTCGAATTATATAAAAATTTTTATTTATCATTTTATTTAATTTAAAGAAGATCGTAAGGGTCCATAATAAATATTAGTAATTTTTACTACTGCAATTAAAGTAATAAATAAATAAATTACTAATATTATTATAATTAAAAATGTTTGATTATTATATAATTTTCTTAAATTAATTTTATTTTCATTATTAAAAAAAAAATTTAATTCTATGAAATTATTTATATCAGAATTAGATGATAAATTTATTCAGTATATATTATTATTATAAATGAATTGAATTATAATTAAAAATATTAATAAAAATAAGCTAATTTTTTTTAAATTAAATGTTGATTTAAATATTTCATTTGAGGCAATTCTTGAAACATAAATAAATAAAACTAATAAACCTCCTAAAAAGGTTAAAAATAAAATATATGAAAATCAATAGGTTTTAATTAATATTCCGGTTAATAAACAAGATAATAATGTTTGAAATAAAATTATTAATCCTATTGAAAGGGGGTTATTTAATATATATATATAAATTGAGATTATAATTAATAAAATAGAAAAAATTATTTTTGTAATTTCAAATCAAGGAATAGTTTAATTAAAATAATAATTTTGGAGATTATTGATAAAGATATTCTTTTTCTTTGAAGTTTTTAAAGTATATAACTTAACTTTGATTTACAAGACCAATATTTTTTTTTAAACTATAAAAACATAATGATAATTTTAAATATATGATTTATTTTTATTTTAATATTTATTATTGGTAATTTTATTTTTATTTCTAAATATAAACATTTATTAATTGTTTTATTAAGTTTAGAATTTATAGTATTAAGAATTTTTTTTTTTATATTAGTTTATTTAATAATAATTGATTATGATATATATATATTAATAGTATTTTTAGTTTTTTCAGTTTGTGAGGGGGCTTTAGGGTTATCGATTTTAGTTTCTATAATTCGTACTCATGGGAATGATTATTTTCAAAGATTTAATTTATTATAAAATTATAATATTTAATAAATTTGTTATTATTTTTTAGTTTAAAATGATAAAATTTTTATTTATATTAATTTTTATAATTCCTTTATGTTTTATAAAAAATATATTTTGAATGGTTCAAATAATATTATTTTTATTAATATTTTTATTTATAAATTTAGGTATAAGATTAAATTTATTTTGTAATTTTAGTTATATATTATCTTGTGATATCATATCTTATGGGTTAATTATATTAAGAATTTGAATTTCAGTTTTAATAATTATAGCAAGAGAAAATTTATATAAATTAAATTTTTATTTAAATTTTTTTTTGTTTAATATTATTTTTTTATTAATTATATTATATTTAACTTTTAGAACATTAAATATATTTTTATTTTATTTGTTTTTTGAGGGGAGATTAATTCCTACTTTAATATTAATTATTGGTTGAGGTTATCAACCTGAACGTATTCAAGCAGGAATATATTTATTATTTTATACTTTATTTGTTTCTTTACCTTTATTAATAGGAATTTTTTATTTATATAATGAGATACAAAGTATAATAATTTATTTTTTAAAATTTATAAATTTAAATATTTATATATTATATTTTAGTATAATTATAGCTTTTTTAGTAAAAATACCTATGTATTTTGTTCATTTATGATTACCAAAAGCTCATGTAGAAGCTCCAGTATCTGGTTCTATAATTTTAGCTGGGATTATGTTAAAATTAGGGGGATATGGTTTATTACGTTTAATGATTTTTCTTCAAGAAATTAATTTAAAATTAAATTATATTTGAATTGTAATTAGATTAATTGGAGGGTTTTATATTAGTTTAAAATGTTTTTCTCAAATTGATATTAAATCTTTGATTGCTTATTCTTCAGTAGCTCATATAAGAATTGTTATTAGAGGGATTATAGTTATAAATTATTGAGGATTTATTGGTTCTTATATTTTAATAATTGGTCATGGATTATGTTCTTCTGGAATATTTTGTTTAGCAAATATTAGATATGAACGATTACATAGACGAAGTTTATATATTAATAAGGGAATAATGAATTTTATACCTTCAATAAGATTATGATGATTTTTACTTATATCTTCTAATATAGCTGCTCCTCCTAGTTTAAATTTAATAGGAGAAATTAGTTTAATTAATAGATTAATAAGATGATCTTGAATTTCAATATTTATATTAATAATAATTTCTTTTTTTAGAGCTGGTTATAGATTATATTTATATTCATTTATTCAACATGGAAAATATTATTCAGGAGTTTATAGATATTATTCAGGAGTTTCTCGAGAATATTTAATATTAATTTTACATTGATTACCTTTAAATATTTTAATTATAAAAATTGATTATAGAATAATTTGATTTTATTTAAATAATTTAATAAAAATATTGATTTGTGGTGTCAAAAATATGAATAAATTCATTTTAAATTATTAATAGTATAAAATATTCAATTTGTTTTATTTCTTTTATTTTTTTATTTATAATAAGATTATTAAATTTTATTTTTATAATTTATTTTATTATAAATAAATTAGTTATTTTAATAGAATGAGAAATTATTTCTTTTAATTCAGTTAGAATTGTAATATCTATTTTATTAGATTGAATATCTTTATTATTTATAATATTTGTATTTTTAATTTCTTCTGTTGTTATTTATTATAGAAAAAGATATATAAGTTCTGAATTAAATTTAATACGATTTATTATTTTAGTTTTATTATTTGTTTTTTCTATAATATTATTAATTATTAGTCCTAATATTATTAGAATTTTATTAGGTTGAGATGGTTTAGGATTGGTATCTTATTGTTTAGTAATTTATTATCAAAATTTAAAATCTTATAATGCTGGTATATTAACTGCTTTATCTAATCGTATTGGGGATGTTCTTATTTTAATAGTAATTTCTTGAATATTAAATTATGGAAGATGAAATTATATTTTTTATTTAGAATTTATAAATAATGATTGACAAATAAAATTTGTAAGAAGAATAATTATTATAGCAGCTATAACTAAAAGAGCTCAAATTCCTTTTAGATCTTGATTACCTGCAGCTATGGCAGCTCCAACACCTGTTTCAGCATTAGTCCATTCATCAACTTTAGTTACAGCTGGGGTTTATTTATTAATTCGATTTAATATATTATTATTAGATACTTTTTTTTTAAAATTATTATTATTATTATCTGGATTAACAATATTTATAGCTGGTATTTCTGCTAATTATGAATTTGATTTAAAAAAAATTATTGCTTTATCTACTTTAAGACAATTAGGTTTAATAATAAGAATTTTAAGAATAGGAATACCTGATTTAGCTTTTTTTCATTTATTAACTCATGCTATATTTAAAGCTTTATTATTTATATGTGCTGGGGTAATTATTCATTTGATAAATGATATACAAGATATTCGGTTTATGGGTGGAATTTCTTTATATATTCCTTTAACTACTTTATGTATAAATATTTCTAATATAGCTTTATGTGGAATTCCTTTTTTAGCTGGATTTTATTCTAAAGATTTAGTTTTAGAAATGGTTAGTTTTAGAACATTTAATTTAAGAATTTTTTTTTTATTTTATTTATCTACAGGATTAACAATATTTTATAGAATTCGTTTAGTTATATATTTAATAATTAATGATTATAATCTAATAAGAATTTATAATTTATATGATGAAGATTATGTTATATTAAAAAGAATATTTATTTTATTATTTATAAGAGTAATTAGAGGAAGATTTTTAAATTGAATAATTTTTTCTTATCCTTATATAATTTATTTACCTTTTAATATAAAAATAATAGTAATTTATGTAAGATTAATTGGTGGTATATTTGGTTATCTAGTTAGAAATATAAATATTTATTCAGTTAATAAATTTATTATAACTTATAATTTAAGAAATTTTTTAGGTATAATATGATTTATGCCGAATTTATCTACTTATGGTTTAAATTATTATTTTTTAAAATTTAGTCAAAATTTAGTAAAGAATATTGATTTAGGTTGAAGAGAAGTTTATAGAGGATTTGGTATGATATCTATTATAAAAAAAAATTCTATACTTTACAATATTTATCAAATAAATAATTTTAAAATTTATTTATTTAGATTTGTTATATGAATAGTAATTATTTTATTTGTAATATTATTTAGTATTTAAATTTAAATAGCTTATAAAATAGAGCATAATATTGAAGATATTAGGGAGATATATTTATCTTTAAATATTTATAAAAAAAATTTTTTTATTTTTACAATGAAAATGTAAAGTTTTGAATAAACTATATAAATAAGAAATATTAATGGAATTTAACCACTAAAAATTAAGTTAGCAGCTTAATTTTAATCTTTATATTTCTTTAATTGGAATTTTTATTCAATAATATCATTAACAGTGATATACCTCTACTTTGGTTTCAATTAATTAATTTTAAATTAGCAGATTAATTATAATATATTTTAAATAAGGAGTTATTAATTAACTCTTTCTTTTAAGTCGAAATTAAATGCAATATTGCTTCTTATTTTAAGATAAATTATTATATATAATATTCTTTGATTGCAAATCAAAAGTTTTATAATTTAAACTATAATCCTAATTTGTTCAATTTAATATATTTTGGTTTCATTCATGATATAAGCCAATTAATAAAATTAAAATAAAGAAAAATCTAATTTTTGTTCATAAAAAAAAATTTACTGTTTTAAATAACGGAATAATAGGAAAAATAAGGGCAATTTCTACATCAAAAATTAAAAAAATTACAGTAATGAGAAAAAAATGTAATGAAAAAGGAATTCGAGCTGAAGATTTAGGATCGAATCCACATTCAAATGGTGAACATTTTTCTCGATCTATGTAAGTTTTTTTGGAAATAATAATAGATAAAAATATTATAATATTAGAAATTATTATAATAATTATAAAAATATTTATTATTAAAATAATTATTTATATTAAAAATTATTAAACTTTTTGATTGGAAGTCAAATATACTAAATATATTATATAAATAATTAATTTCCTCATCAATAAATAGAAATATAAAGGAATAATCAAACTACGTCTACAAAATGTCAATATCAAGCTGCTGCTTCAAATCCAAAATGATGATTACTTGAAAAATGATTGTTGAGATGTCGAATTAAGCAAATTAATAAAAATAATGTTCCAATAATAACATGAAGTCCATGAAATCCAGTTGCTATAAAAAATGTTGAACCATAAATTCTATCTGCAATAGTAAAAGGGGCTTCAAAATATTCATATGCTTGTAAAATAGTAAAGTAAATTCCTAATATAATTGTAATAAATAAACCTTGTGTTGTTTGAGAGTTGTTATTTTCTATGATAGCATGATGAGCTCATGTTACAGATACTCCTGATCTAATTAAAATAATAGTATTTAATAAGGGAATTTGAAAAGGATTAAATGGAATAATTCTGGAAGGTGGTCAAATTGCACCAATTTCAATATTAGGGGCAAGACTACTATGGAAAAAAGCTCAAAAAAAAGATACAAAGAAAAAAATTTCAGATACAATAAATAAAATTATACCTCATCGAAGTCCTTTTGTTACTAATATAGTATGTTTACCTTGAAGTGTTCCTTCTCGACATACATCTCGTCATCATTGATATATAGTTAAAATAACAATTAAATATCCTAAGATTAATAAATTTATATTAAAATTGTGAAATCATTTTACTATTCCAGTAACTAAAACTAAAACTCCAATAGCTCCAGTTAAAGGTCAAGGGCTATAATCTACTAAGTGAAATGGATGATTAAAATTTGTTTTCATTAATTTACTTCACTAGAATATAGAGTTCTTAAAATTGCAATTACATAAGATTGAATAACCGCAACTGCTGATTCTAAAATTAGTAATAAAATTTGGATTATAACAAGAATTATAATAAAATATGATCTTATATTACATCCATTATTTCTTAAAAGGGTTATTAATAAGTGTCCAGCAATTATATTAGCTGTTAGTCGTACGGCTAAAGTTCCTGGTCGAATAATATTTCTAATAGTTTCAATTAATACTATAAATGGCATTAAAATAGTTGGTGTTCCTTGAGGAATTATGTGGATAAATATATGTTGTGAATTATTTAATCATCCATAAATTATAAAACTTAATCATAAAGGTAAAGAAATTGATAATGATAATGTTAAATGACTAGTTCTTGTAAAAATATAAGGAAATAATCCTAAAAAATTATTAAATAAAATAAAAGTAAATATAGAAATAAAAATAAAAGTTGATCCTTGAAAATAATTATTTTTTAATAATGTTTTAAATTCATTATGTAATTTTAATAAAATAAAATTTCATAATAAAAAGTGTCGATTAGGAATTAATCAAAATGAATAAGGGATAAATATAATTCCTAATATTGTTCTAATTCAATTAAATGGGATATTAAATAAATTAGTAGAGGGATCAAAAATTGAAAATAAATTGCTTATCATTTTCAATTGAAATTTTTAATTTTATTTTTAAAATTATTATTTTTATTTATATTTTTATTATTATAAATATAATAGTTTATAATATTAAAAATTAAATAAATTATAATAAAAAAAATAAATGAAATTAATCAATTAATTGGTATTATTTGTGGAATAAAAGAATATTACATTATTTAAGTAATAATTTAAATTTGACATATTTATGTTATAGATTTAACTAATTCTTTATTCATTAGAAGTAATTGCTAATTTACTATAAAATGGTTTAAGAGACCAGTACTTGCTTTCAGTCATCTAATGAGGAATAATTATTAATTCAATTAATAAAATTTTTAATTGAAATTCTTTCAATTACAATAGGTATAAATCTATGATTAGCTCCACAAATTTCTGAACATTGTCCGTAAAAAATTCCAGGTCGATTAATAAAAAAATTAGTTTGATTAAGTCGTCCTGGATTTGCATCTACTTTTACCCCTAAAGATGGGATAGTTCATGAATGAATTACATCTGTTGCTGTCACTATAATTCGAATTTGATTATTTATAGGTAAAACAATTCGATTATCAACATCTAATAGTCGAAAATTATTTGAATTTATTTCATTAGAGGGGATTATATAAGAATCAAATTCAATATTATGAAAATCTGAATATTCATATCTTCAATATCATTGATGTCCAATTGATTTTAAAGTAATTAAAGGATTATTTAATTCATCTAATAGATATAGTAATCGTAATGATGGTAAAGCAATAAAAATTAAAGTAATTGCTGGTAAAATAGTTCAAATTAATTCAATTATTTGACCTTCTAATAGAAATCGATTAATATATTTATTAAAAAATAAATTTGTTATTAAATATCCAACTAAAATTGTAATTATAATAAGAATAATTAAAGTATGATCATGAAAAAAAATGATTTGTTCTATTAAAGGAGATGCTCCGTTTTGTAAATTAAGATTTGATCATGTTGCCATTTCTAAAAAAAGGATAATCCTTTATAAATGGGGTTTAAATCCATTACATATAATCTGCCATATTAGAAGTTACTTAAAATAGGAAGTTCATTATATGAATGTTCTGCTGGAGGTAAATTTTGATATCATTCAATTGAGGAGGATAAATTTAAGGTAAATAAAGCAATTCGTTGATTAATTAAAGATTCTCAAATAATAATTAATATTATTATAATAGCTACTAAAGAAATATAAGATCCTAAAGATGAAATAATATTTCAAGAAATATAAGAATCAGGATAATCAGAATATCGTCGTGGTATACCTGCTAATCCTAAAAAATGTTGGGGGAAAAAAGTTAAATTTACACCAATAAATATAGTAAAAAATTGAATTTTTAGTAAATAAGGATTTAAAGATAGGCCAGTAAATAATGGATATCAATGAATAAAACCTCCTAAAATAGCAAATACTGCTCCTATAGATAAAACATAATGAAAATGAGCTACTACATAATATGTATCATGTAAGGTAATATCAATAGAAGAATTGGATAAAATTACTCCTGTTAATCCTCCTACAGTAAATAAAAATACAAATCCTAATCTTCATAAAATAGATGGTGAATAGTTAATTTGAGTTCCATGAAAGGTAGCTAATCAACTAAAAATTTTAATACCTGTTGGTACTGCAATAATTATAGTAGCTGATGTAAAATATGCTCGAGTATCAATATCTATACCTACTGTAAATATATGATGAGCTCATACAATAAATCCTAATAAACCAATAGCTAATATAGCATAAATTATTCCTAAACAACCAAATGTTTCTTTTTTACCTCTTTCTTGGGAAATAATATGAGAAATTATTCCAAATCCAGGTAAAATTAAAATATATACTTCTGGGTGTCCAAAAAATCAAAATAAGTGTTGATATAAAATAGGGTCTCCTCCTCCAGCAGGATCAAAAAAAGATGTATTAAGATTTCGGTCTGTTAAAAGTATAGTAATAGCACCTGCTAAAACTGGTAAAGATAGTAATAATAAAAATGCAGTAATTCCTACTGCTCAAATAAATAATGGTATTTGATCAAAAGATAAATTATTTAATTTTATATTAATAATAGTAGTAATAAAATTAATTGCTCCTAAAATAGAAGAAATTCCAGCTAAATGAAGGGAGAAAATAGCTAAATCTACAGATCTTCCTCCATGAGCAATATTAGATGAAAGTGGGGGATAAACTGTTCATCCTGTTCCTGCTCCATTTTCTACAATTCTTCTTGAAATAAGTAAAGTTAATGAGGGAGGAAGTAATCAAAAACTTATATTATTTATTCGGGGGAAAGCTATATCTGGAGCTCCTAATATTAATGGTACAAGTCAATTTCCAAATCCACCAATTATAATTGGTATAACTATAAAGAAAATTATAATGAAAGCATGAGCTGTGACAATAGTATTATAAATTTGATCGTCACCAATTAAAGATCCAGGATTACCTAATTCAGCTCGAATTAATAATCTTAAAGAAGTTCCTACTATTCCTGCTCAAATTCCAAAAATAAAATATAATGTTCCAATATCTTTATGATTTGTTGAATAAAGTCATTTTCGCTAGTTAATAAAATGGCTGAGTTTAAGCGATAAATTGTAAATTTATTAACGAGAATTTTTCTCTTTTATTATAATATTTATTTTAAGTCTTATATTCATTATAATGATATAAAATTGCAAATTTTAAGGTATAAAATATTATTTATTAAGGCTTAAAGAATATTTCTTTATAAATAATTTTGAAGATTATTAGTTTAATTTAACTTAAAACCTTAATAAAAAAAAAATGTTCTTAAAATTATTCCTGTTAAAGAAATAAAAGAGAAAAAATTAATAAAATAGAAAAAATTATTTTTAATAAAAATTTTAAATCATTTTATTTTTAAATAATTAAATATAAAAGCAGAATAAGTAATTCGAATATAATAAAATAATATAATTAATCTTATTATTATAAATAATAAAGTTAATAAATATATATTATTATTAATTAAAAAATTAATAATAATTCATTTAGGGAAAAATCCAATAAATGGGGGTAATCCTCCAAGAGATAAAAAATTAATTAATAAATTAATTTTAATTAAAAAATTTATATTATTAATAAATAATTGATTAATAAAATATATATTTAAAATATGAAATAAAAAACATATAATTGTAATTATGAAAGAATATAAAAAAAAATAAAAAATTCATAAAGTTTGACTAATTATAATTGCACTTATTATTCATCCTAAATTATTAATTGAAGAAAAAGCTATTAATTTTCGTAAAGAAGTTTGATTTAATCCACCAATAGCTCCAATAATAATATTAAAAACAATAACAGTAATAATAAAATTTTTATTAAAACAATAAGAAAGTAGAATTATAGGGGTAATTTTTTGTCAAGTTATTAAAATGAATCTATTAAATCATGATAAACCTTCAATAATATTAGGGAATCAAAAATGAAAAGGAGTTCTTCCTATTTTTATTAATATAGAAGAATTTATTAAAATTAAAATTAAATTATTTATTTCAAAATTTTTTATTAAAATAAATATTATTAAAATTGTAAATAAAAAATTAATAGAAGCAATAGTTTGAGTTAAAAAATATTTTAATGAAGCTTCAGATGCTAATAAATTATTTGAATTAGAAATTAGGGGAATAAATCTTAAAAGATTAATTTCTAATCCAATTCAGCATCCAAATCAAGTATTAGATGAAATAGAAATAAATGTTCTGAAAAATAAAATAAAAAAAAAAAATATTTTATTAGAATTAAATAAAAAAATCTAAAATAAGAAATATTATTTCTCTTTAAAGAAATTTAAGTTCAGATAATTTATATTTTAGTGTAAGATGCACAATAGTTTTTGATACTATTAGATATAGTTTAATTCTATAAAATATAATAAAGGTAAAATATTTACTTAATTTATCCTATCAGAATAATCCTTTAATCAGGCACTTTATTTTTAAAAAAAAGGATTTCCTTTATAGTTGGGGTATGAACCCAAAAGCTTAAATTTAGCTTATTTTTAA